TATTGGTGTTCCAAAAGTACCTTTTCGAAGTCCTGGAGAGGAAGATGCATCTTGGGTTGACGTATAGCGCGACTTGTCAGAAATATTGGGTCATATGGGATTTCCCCGTTATCTCCCCCGATCGAGATATCCTCGGTTTCGCCCAAGAAAGATTAATTGAATCATCAAAAATTTGGAGCGTGAGGTACTATTAAATCAAATCCATTTTTGGGGGGGATTCAGATTACTATTATCAATTAGAATGATTTATGGTTGGGTTGGTTGGGCTAATAAAATGAAGTATCCAGGCTCCGTTTAGAAAAACCCAATTGGTAATATATCTATGATTACTACTTGTATCATAAATAATTCCTATTTGTAAAGAGATCCCGTTTGGAAAGAGAAGCGGTCTCAATTAATCAATGTTAATCAATCGAATGGATGAATACATCAAATATTTGGCGGAAGGCATGAAATGAATTGAAAAAAAAAAAAAAGTCATAACAAAAAGAAATGGTAATGAGAGCATTTGTCCTATATGTGCAAATCGAAATCGGGCGGATCTTTACCCGGAGTAGAGCATAAACCTAAAAAGATTAACGAGGCCCATTCAAGAACAAGAAAATTACATCGTGATTTGGATTGGATCTCGATGAAACAATACATCAATGAGAAGTTAATTCGATAAGTTTAGTGAATTCTTTTTTTTTTTATTATAAGGAAAGGAGTCAAAACTCGTCTTTATTGAAAAATCGAAGAAAAAGTCCTTTCGTTAGAAACCTGCTATGAAAAAAGAAAGAGGACTGGAATCTACACATTGATTCGTTTTTTTTTCGCAATTTTATTTTTTGAACCGTATGCGTCAAAAGATGCATGTACGGTTCGTAAGGGATACAACTTTACCCTAATCAACCGACTTTATCGAGAAAGATTACTTTTTTTAGGCCAAGAGGTTGATAGTGAAATATCGAATCAGCTTATTGGTCTTATGGTATATCTCAGTATCGAGGATGATACCAAAGATCTGTATTTGTTTATAAACTCTCCTGGCGGATGGGTAATACCCGGAGTAGCTATTTATGATACTATGCAATTTGTGCGACCAGATGTACATACAATATGCATGGGATTAGCCGCTTCAATGGGATCTTTTATCCTAGTCGGAGGAGAAATTACCAAACGTCTAGCATTCCCTCACGCTTGGCGCCAATGAGGTTTTTATTTGAGAGAAAAAAAAAAGACTATGCCTTCGCCATATGAAATATGAATATTAAGTAATAATAGCATGGCACTTTGAATTCGATATGAGAAAGTTTTTTATTGTTTTTTCAAAACATTAGATTATGTATCGAAAGAGTAGTATGAGATTAAAGGTATTTCCGATTTTATCTTATCTATCGGGAGTCCAGTTCAGCGTCACAAACTTTTTTGTTTTCACACTAGAGGACTTTTAACATATGTTATGAAAGAGTGCGAAAATAAAAAATAAAATAAGATTATTTTTTCCTTATTTTATTTGATCGGCTCAAAAAGAAACTTTGGGATTGCTGAATCACAGACAAAAAAAATCATAAATATATAAAGCAACGGAGCCATCATAGTATTTTTAAACTCTTTGGAAAGGAAGGGTGGTAATTTGATCATTTACCGATATGGGTCTGATAGATCCTATTTTTCTCTGTCTTTGATGGAAGGTAAGGGTCAATTTGATTGTAGAGCCGTATGCAACGCACAAAAGATGCCTGTACGGTTGTTCAATTCTATCTTTTTTTTGCTTGTTATTCTTTATCTTTCTTTCTTTTCTCTTCCTTTCATCATGCGAGATAGAGGAACCTTTTATTATGTTATATCATCAGGGTAATGATCCATCAACCTGCTAGTTCTTTTTATGAGGCACAAACGGGAGAATTTATCCTGGAAGCGGAAGAACTGCTGAAACTGCGTGAAACCCTCACAAGGGTTTATGTACAAAGAACGGGTAAACCTTTATGGGTTGTATCCGAAGACATGGAAAGAGATGTTTTTATGTCAGCAACAGAAGCCCAAGCTTATGGAATTGTTGATCTTGTAGCGGTTGCATGAAAATAGCATGGATTTCGCCCAACTCCGTGATTTGAGATTTTATCTTTTTATTTTACCAAGTTTAATATTCTATCTATTAAAACTTATTTAATAGAATATTAACTAGAAGTAATTCATAATCATCTGGTTAGGATCGATCTAAACCAGCCCATCATATTATGGATATGATTCAACATGCCAACTATTAAACAACTTATTAGAAATACAAGACAGCCAATCCGAAATGTCACGAAATCCCCCGCTCTTGGGGGATGCCCTCAGCGTCGAGGAACATGTACTAGGGTGTATGTGCGACTCGTTCAGATCATGAGCTAGCCCAAAAGAAAGAAAACAATTTTTCCAGTATCCATGATCAATACCGATGAATAGGATAGAATGGAAAAACAAACTCCATTCACTATCTAAAAATAAAAAAATCTATCATATCCCTATCCCTCTA